GCATTTCCATACTATTAAGTTAAGTGAAATAGATAAGACATAATCTGGATTATATCACATTACTTATTTGACTTTTACTGGATATTACGGAGCCTGTTCATGCAGGATATGATCGAGTCTGATCATAGAAAAGATTCTCGTCAAGCGAACCGGCCTATCCTCCGTAGGGGGCTTGCGCGGTGGTTGAAACAAAGACACATTTAATTGTGAATTCAAATGTGGCAGATAAGAGAAAGTCATATATCTGCACGGCCCAATCAATAGTTCAAGTCACACACTCCCATAATCCATTCTTTTTTCGGAGAGTTCCCTTCAACTATTCATGTATGTCAAATAAATAATCCAATTTCTTTTGTTAAGTTGAAGGGAAATATCCAAATACATGTCTTATTAAAAAAAAAAATAATCCATATTTGTAGCAATGAAATACTATTGCTCCTCCCCAAAATGATAAAAGATTGATTACAAATATCTATGATCCATATTTTCTATAAAGGACCAGAAATGCCTTGCTTACGTATCATTGGAAAGTGCATTAACATGAATACGGCAGTAAGAAGAGGTAATACAAAAGTATGTAAACTATAAAAACGAGTCAAGGTAGATTGTCCCACACTAGCGCTTCCGCGCAATAACTCTACCACCGACGATCCTATTACAGGAATAGCTTCGGGTACACCTGTTACAATTTTTACTGCCCAATAACCTATTTGGTCCCACGGTAAGGAATAACCGGTTACACCAAAGGATGCAGTCAATACACCCAAAACTACACCCGTAACCCAAGTCAATTCGCGAGGTTTTTTAAAACCACCCGTGAGATACACGCGAAATACGTGCAAGATCATCATTAAGACCATCATACTTGCCGACCATCGATGAACTGATCGGATTAACCAACCAAAGTTAGCCTCAGTCATTATATATTGAACAGAGGCAAAAGCCTCAGTAACGGTCGGACGATAATAAAAAGTCATAGCAAACCCCGTCGCTACTTGGACTAAAAAACAAGTAAGTGTGATTCCTCCTAAACAATAAAAGATATTGACATGAGGAGGAACGTATTTACTAGTTATATCATCGGCAATCGCCTGAATCTCAAGACGTTCTTCGAACCAATCATAGACTTTATTGAGATAGGTAAACCAAGGGACCCCCCTGAGAACCGTAGATGAGAATTTCATCTCGTACGGCTCAAACAAAAATACTCAAATACTGGTTATTTGGAAAACGGATATGTGTAATAGAAAGTTTTAAACTTCTTAACTTAATCCTATGATTTCAATCTTCTTTGAAGATAAGAAAAAAATAGAAATCCGAAAGCTATTCTTTGTGGTTATAATGCCAAAATCTCAAGTCGGCTCACTCGTCTTTTCTCTTGATCCTTACAGGCCTCTTGAATATTCTATTATTTACTTCATTTTCTTTATTTTTTATTTGGGAATGCTATTTTACTGTTGTTTTTTTATTCTTATTGATAGGAATTTTCTTGTTAAGACCCTATGAATCAATTCAAAAACCTCAGATTCATACCAGAACCACGATGATTTTCAATAAAAACCTTTAATCGAAGTCCAAAAATTCCCTGAGTAAGAACTGCTGGATCATCACTTATTCACTGAATAGATATAATGAAAAAAATCCAAAGAAACGTTTGTCCTTTGATCAAAATAAAGAAAAGCGGCGGCAGTTTAAAAGAATAAAAACCGTTCCATTTATTTTTCGAAATTTATTCTTCTAACTCTTTAAATTTTTTTTAGTCCGGTTGCGAGGTCTAAATATAAATATTAAGTATGAATCATAGTTCTAATACTTTAGAATCTATTTTCTATATTCCGTGCTCCAGATACTAGAAAAAATATCTGACGGGGTAAAGCCATCTCTATCAAGATGACGGATCCATTTTATGTTCTGTACTATCAATAGGATCAATTATAACAAGTCACACACTCATATTCCGGAAATACAGAAACAAAGAAGTTTCACGGTCGAACTACCAAATAAAAATAGAATGGGCTAAAAATCAAAGACCTAAATGCTAAAACTTTACTTTCTATTGAAAAGCTAGTTAGTTGGTTCTTGTGAATCTACTTCATAGAGATTTCGTCCAGTAAAATGGACGAATTATAAATCTCTAAAATAATAGAGAGAAATACCGCAAATAGAGCCATTGCAACACCCATCAAAGGAGTAGTTCCCCATCCCGGAGCTACTTTACCATATTCTGAATTCAATGGTTTCAATAAATCCCCTACAACAGTTCGTCTTGGACCAGATCTAGAACTACCCTCAACGGTTTGTGTAGCCATAAATTCTATTTTTTATTCATTGAGATCTGTTGACTTTGTATACCATTCCGCTGTAAATAAAGGATCTTACCCTATAGATCCAGATCCATTGTGGTCTTGATATTATATAATAATGGAAACAGCAACCCTAATTGCCATCTCTATATCTGGTTTAATAGTAAGTTTTACTGGGTATGCCTTATATACTGCTTTTGGGCAACCCTCTCAACAACTACGAGATCCATTCGAAGAACATGGGGACTAGTTGAAGTAATGAGCCCCAATATTACGATATTGGAGGCTCATTGCTTCAATTGAGATAATGAAAAATCATTTCACCTTTTTAGTTGGAACTTTAGGGGGTTCTCTAAAAAAGATAGCGAAAAAAATGATTCCTAAAGTCGAGACTAAGAGGAATGTATAAACCAATGCTTCCATAGATTTGATCGTGGTTTACAATTATAGCTTTCATACCTGTTTTAGGGGGATTATCTCCTGGATAAAGAAAAAGAAAGAACAAGAGTAAAACAAAATGCAATGATTCAAATAAAGATTTATTAAGTTCCCTATATCAAATTCAAATCACAACAAAAACAAAAAAAAGTCGAATCGAAAAGGAACAAACGAATGTTCTTTCTATCAGACTACCTGTCTTCTTGTAGTTGGATCTCCAAGTTTTTGGAATGCTCCAAATTCTACTTGAGCATCCAAATCTGGATCGATACCAGCAAAAACATCTCTGAACAAGGTTCTAGCACCATGCCAAATGTGCCCGAAAAAGAAGAGCAGAGCAAACGAAGCATGTCCAAAAGTAAACCAACCCCTTGGACTGCTACGAAAAACACCATCTGATTTTAAAGTAGCACGATCTAATTCAAAAATTTCACCCAATTGAGCACGTCTAGCATATTTTTTCACAGTAGCAGGATCACTATAACTGACTCCATTGAGTTCGCCACCATAGAATTCAACAGTTACACCTACTTGTTCGACACTATACTTCGATTCTGCCCTTCGAAAAGGAACATCAGCTCTAACAATTCCGTCTCCGTCTACCAAAACAACCGGAAATGTTTCAAAAAAAGTAGGCATACGACGGACAAAAAGTTCACGCCCCTCTTTGTCTCTAAAGATAGGATGTCCTAACCAACCGACGGCTATTCCATCTCCATTGTCCATCGAGCCTGCTCGAAACAATCCCCCTTTTGCCGGATTATTGCCGATGTAATCATAAAAAGCTAATTTTTCAGGAATTTTAGACCAAGCTTCTGATAAACTTTGATTTTCGGCTAGCCCAGCACCAACTCTTCGATATATTTCTTGCTGGAAGTATCCCTGATCCCATTGATAACGAGTGGGACCAAACAATTCAATCGGGGTAGTTGCTGAACCATACCACATAGTTCCAGCAACAACAAAAGCTGCAAAAAAGACAGCTGCGATACTACTGGAAAGGACGGTTTCAATATTTCCCATCCGCAATCCTTTGTATAGACGTTGAGGTGGACGCACACTAAGATGGAAAAGACCCGCTAATATACCCAATGTCCCTGCTGCAATATGATGAGAGGCTATTCCCCCTGGAACAAAAGGATCAAAACCTTCCACACCCCATGCGGGATTTACGGATTGTACCCTTCCTGTTAGTCCATAAGGATCGGACACCCATATTCCAGGACCATACAATCCTGTTACATGAAATGCGCCAAAACCAAAACAAGCCACCCCTGCAAGAAATAAATGAATTCCAAAGATTTTTGGCAAATCCAAAGAAGGTTTTCCAGTACGTTCATCACAAAAGATTTCTAGATCCCAATAGACCCAATGCCAGATAGCCGCCAAAAAGCACAAGCCCGAAAACACAATATGTGCCCCGGCCACACCTTCGTAACTCCAAATACCCGGATTCGTTATAGTCCCTCCTGTGATATTCCAACCACCCCAAGAATTGGTTATTCCTAAACGAGTCATGAAGGGTATAACGAACATACCCTGTCTCCACATTGGGTCAAGAACAGGGTCAGAGGGATCAAAAACTGCTAATTCATATAGAGCCATCGAACCGGCCCAACCAGCAACCAGAGCTGTATGCATTATATGCACAGAAAGTAAACGGCCGGGATCATTTAATACAACGGTATGAACACGATACCAAGGCAAACCCATGAAAATACCTCTTATATCAACAAAAAATAGACACTATGTAACTTTATTGCACTGTAAAAAACGATACTATGGACCCTCCCCTTTCAGTAAATTATCTCGCATAAAGAATTCATATTTGTTCTAGTTTTTTAGTAACAATGGAACAATTATATTCGTAGGAACAAAAAGAAGCAGATCTATTCTATACCCGATAAGTAACAATACGCAATGGTGGTGGGGGATGACTTTATTTTATATGAGTGTTTCTATTGGATATGGGTGTTTATATGAGTGAATGCAGACATATCCAAGAACGACCTATTCGTTAAAACTTTCCTTTATTCATTTGGTGTTATTTTTTTATTTATGATTTATAAATGTTATCTCAGAAAGACAAATGATTTTTAGCAAAATCAACTTATTCTGTCTCCTCACGTTCTCACACCAAAGTAAGATAGACAACTGCATCTTTTTCCATTTTATGCCGATCGGTGTTCCAAAGGTACCATTTCTACTTCCTGGAGATGATGATGCATCTTGGATTGACTTATACAATCGACTTTTTCAAGAAAGACTACTTTTTTTAGGTCAAGAGGTAAACAGTGAAATATCCAATCAACTTGTTGGTCTCATGGTATATCTCAGTCTAGAGGACAAGAACAAAGATTTATATCTGTTTATAAATTCTCCGGGCGGAGAGGTAATATCCGGAATGGCTATTTTTGATACTATGCAATTTGTAGAAGCAGAAGTACAGACAGTGTGCGTAGGATTAGCCGCTTCAATGGGATCTCTTCTTTTGGTAGGAGGAGAAATTACAAAACGTCTAGCATTCCCCCACGCTTGGCGCAAATGATTCTTATTTCTAGAAAAAAATAGAAGACTATGCCTACGCCAATATTAAGTAACAAAAGCATGGCACTTCAAGTTCGATATGCAAAAATAATTTTTTTTTTCAAAACCATTAGATTATATATCGAAAGAGTCGTATGAAAAAGGGGTTTTTACAATTTTATCTGATCTATCGCGAGTCTCTTTTAGTGTCACAATCTTTTTTTGTTTTCACACCGGAAAACTTTTAACAATATTTATATTATGTTTATATTATGAAAGAGTAGAAAAAAAACAATATCTTTTTTAACTATTTGAAAAAAAAAAAAATAAGAAACTTTTGGATTGCTGAATAACAGACTAGACGAAATAAGAGAGCAACGGAATCATCATAGTCTTTAAAAAATATTCTTAAAGAAAAAAGAAAGGTGGTTATTGGATTATTTCCTGATCTGGGTCTGATAGACCTGGGATATTTTCTATTTTATTTCGTCGATTGGAGGTCAAAATCAATTTCATATTCATTGTAAAGCCGTATGCTATATAAAAAATAAAAAAGATGCCTGCTAGTACGGCTTTAAATTTAATCTTTATTAGTTTTTTCTTATTTATATCCCTTATCCTCCTTATGATCCTGATCCAAAACAAAATTAGTAAAAACCCTTATTATGTTATATTCTCAGGGTAATGATCCATCAACCTGCTAGTTCTTTTTATGAGGGACAAACAGTAGAATGTATGCTGGAAGCAAATGAATTACTGAAAATGCGCAAAACTATGACAAAGATTTATGCACAAAGAACAGGCAAACCTTCATGGCAGATATCCAAAGACATGGAAAGGGATTTTTATATGTCAGCAGACGAAGCCCAAGCCCACGGAATTGTTGATATGGTAGCGGAATCTTTGTGAATAAAAAACATGAGCCGAAGGGATTCCTCATAAATAGACGATTTGAGGTTAAATTTTCACAGAGTTCCACAAGCAATCGATATTTCACGATCAAGAATGTAGTACTCTTTGTGGTAGCGATCCTTCTATACCTATGAATCTCATTGGACCTGGCACTGTGTAAGACTCAAAAGATTCTTCTAATATCAAAAGGTTGTCCCCTATCTTCTAAAATAAAAAGTTGCCCCACATCTTCTAAAATAAGAAGTTATCCCGTATCTTGTAAAAGGAAAAAAGATCTCGCAGAGATCTTTCCTGGATCCGAAAGAGACGAACACCCCCAATGAAGAAAAACTGTCTCTCATGATAACCAAAAACCAAAAACCAAAAACTGTATCATGATAACCAAAAACCAAAAACCAAAAACTGTATCATGATAACCAAAAACCAAAAACCAAAAACTGTATCATGATAACCAAAAACTGTATCATGATAACCAAAAACTTGATCATGATAACGAAAAAGTGTATCATGCCTGAATCTAACTGGGGTTCGCGGTGGTGGAGCAACTGGATCAGAAAAAAGAGGGATTCTAGTTGTAAGATATCTAATGAAACCATCGCTGGAATTGAGATTTCATTCAAAGAGAAAGATATCCAATATCTGGAGTTTCCTTTTTGTATATTATATGGATCTTCTTACCAACCAGATTTAATAGAATCTAAATAATTCATAACCATCGGGTTAGGATTGATCTAAACCAGCTCATTATATATATGACTCACCATGCCAACTATAAAACAACTTATTAGAAACACAAGACAGCCAATCCGAAATGTCACAAAATCTCCCGCTCTTCGGGGATGCCCTCAGCGCCGAGGAACATGTACTAGGGTGTATGTGCGACTCGTTTAGATCATAGACTAAAAAAAAAGAAATTTTTCCAGTATCGGTGATTGTTTAAGATAGTTTGAATGGAATTCTTCCATTCACACACACTATCTTAACTTAAACAAAAATCTATTCTATTAGTAAGAATTATATAATTCTATATATAATTCTATTGTGTATAAAATTTATGGTTTCGATTGGTGCAAACCGAATCACCTTAATTTGCAATTTAAGATGAAAAAGACTTTCCCATTGGTAACAAATGGTTATCCATTAAGCGGGAAAAATCCTATTTCAAATAAACGAAAATTATGCCCTAAATTTTGCAAGAACGGACTAAGAGGGTCAACTACCCAGCTAATCTTCATACTTAAATACCGTTACTGTATAGCTAGATTTCGTTGTGAAAGACCTATTACTAGATATTTCATGGGTAGAGCCCATGAGTGTGAACTGTACAAGTTAACAATAACATTGATTAAATCAAGATTCAATGAAGGAAGGGGCTCCGGTGTATAGAGAGGACCTCACCGTTTAAAAAGTAATCATAGAAACGATGGAACCCGCCATTTCTTTTTCTATTTAATTTACTATATTTTTTTAAATACCTAGTATCAATACAATTTATTATTTCGAGGTTAAATGCTTAGAAAAAAAGAAAAAAAATCGTGGTTGGGAAGGTTATAGTAGCAAAAGCCATTGGAATTTTTATTTTATACATTGGAATAATCCTTTTTTGTTATTACTAGACTAGGAAGGATAAAAGAATAACTGAAAGAAAAAAATCAAATAGTTATTCATCAAAGTCTCATTTATTCAATGACCAGAATTAAACGAGGATATATCGCTCGAAAACGGAGGACAAAAATTCGTTTATTTACATCAAGTTTTCGCGGAGCTCATTCAAAACTTACTCGAACTATTTCACAACAGAAAATAAAAGCTTTGGTTTCGGCTCATCGGGATAGAGATAGGAAAAAAAGGGATTTTCGAAGTTTGTGGATCAGTCGAATAAATGCAATAATTGGCCAGAATAAACCAAAAATATACTATATTTATAGTAAATTAATGTATAATATGTCCAAGAGGCAATTGCTTCTTAATCGTAAAATAGTTGCACAAATAGCTATATTAAAAGGGAATTGTCTTTTTATGATTGCCAACGAGATCATAAAAAAATAAGAATTCCCCGGAGACTGAACTCCGGGAAGGTGGTCGAATAGAAGAGATTTGTATAATAAAATAGAATTCATATGACAAAGTCATCAAAATAAATAAACAACCACGCTCAAAAAAAAAAAATTATTCTTTTTCACCTATTATCTTTATTTCTTACAACGCAACAACCCCAATTGGATTGTCGTAGTTTTCGAACAAAATATCAATCCACATTTAAATGGAGTTTAGATTCAAAATTGAATTCAATTGAAGAGTAACTCTATTTTTTTTTTTTTTTAAAAACAGTAGTAGTTCTAGTGGTCGACTCGCTTTTTTCAAATTTTTTTTTTCCATTATTAACAAAAGGTAACGAATTAACAAAGGGTAACGAAGATAAAATACGAGCTTGTTTTATAGCAATCGTAATTAATCGTTGCTGTTTTAAGGTCAATCTATTCACGCGTCTAGATAATATTTTTCCTTGTTGACTAATAAATCGATAAAGTAAACTCAAGTTTTTATAATCAATTCGATCCCCCGATTGGATCGGGGACAAACTCCTACGAAAAGATTGCTTGGATTTAAGAAAGAGTCGCTTAGATTTTTCCATGGTTTGTTTATTCCTATACCAAAATCCCATTTCGTATAAAAAAGGATTTGTTTTCTTTATATTCTTATTTTTTTTAATATATGTTTGTTCTATAATGAAATATATGCTATAGAATGTTATATGTATATAATTTCATGTTCTATAATGTTATATATAGAATTTATATGTTATATATAGAATTTACAGATATATAATTTACAGATATATAATATATAATTTAATATATAATTTTTAGAATATATCTTCTATCTGAAATCATTTTTCATCTACCTTGTTAAGGGTGACACACAAGCGATCCATTTTCTCTATTTCTTTATCTCTGCATGAATCATATGTTTGCAACAAAAGGGACAGAATTTTCTCAATTCCAATCGACTAGGCGTATTGTGTCGATTCTTTTGAGTAATATATCTAGAAATACCCGTTGATTCCTTATTAACACTCTTTTGATCACAACTGGTACATTCCAAAATAACAGTTATTCGGATATCTTTACCCTTGGCCATGAACCTCCTTTGGTTTTTTGATTCACTTAACTCTTCGATTTTCAGATTCGAAGCGAAGAATAAAAAAGGAACGAGAAAAGTATAAGTTGATAATTCAAAATCAAATTATGAAAGATTTTGTTCCAATTCATTTTATATAGTACAGTAATAATTCAGTAATACAATGATTTCGAACTATATTTCGAATCGCAGTACAGTATTTCATTTTTCATTTAAGTATCTTGTATGATATTATTGCCCCTGCCCTAGCATTCCAATTCCATTTCTGGTCTCACTCTATTATTAATAGCAATGGAATTGAATTAATAATTCAATTCCATTGAAACCTGGGAAAAATTCTGAGTTTCACTGAGACCAAATACACCTTTCTTCTTTCTCTTTTTTTTTTCTAACTTATTCTAATTAGAAAAAAAAAAAGAAATGAAAGAAGAAGGAATTAATCACAGATATTTGATTGGATCTCGAATCTTCGTCACACTTTCCCGTGCCAATAACTAGAATGAAAAAAAGGGGAATATCAATGCATCCGGGAATAAACGATTAATTTCTATCAAGATACCCGCTAAAGCCCCGAACCATAGAGTACTTGCCACTGGTGCCACAGAGAGATATGTTTTTAGATCTCGCATTTCAAATCCTCCTTCGTTTTTTTCTTGTAATACACAATTACATATAGGAATATGAATATGATCAAATGGTTATTTTATTAATAACCACTTGCATTTGTCGGGGGAAGTCCGAATTCAAATTGAATTGTACAACGATTCATTAGATATTTTTATTTATTTTATAGAGCATGATTTTTATTTTATTTAATAAATATATATATATAATATATATTCTTATTAATATTCTATTCTAATAATATTAGAATTATAATAACTTATTAATATTCTAATAATATTATAATAACTATATTATATTATTCTATTATTTTTATGAATTTGATTTGATTATATTAATAGAATAATTCTATTTTTCATATTTTTTTTTATAAATATTTTTGATATGTAGATTCTATTTAATTTAATATATATTCTTTTTTCTTATTATTTTATTATTATTATACTCTATCTATTATTATTATACTCTATCTATTCTCTTTATTTAATTAAATATTCTTAAGAAATAGAATTTTTTTCTTTTTTCATATTCGATATTATAGGATATGAGAAAGTAAAAAAAAAAGAAAAAAATGGCAGGATATATGATATATATAACAGAAAATTGTGGAAAAGAAGACAAAGATTGTTTACAATGACACTGGAAACCAATGGAAAGGGATGTAGCGCAGCTTGGTAGCGCGTTTGTTTTGGGTACAAAATGTCACAGGTTCAAATCCTGTCATCCCTATCCCGAACTATTAGTTATCATATGAGCAGTAAAAAGAGATCAATTGAGACCGATTTAAATTGGACATACATACTCAATATCCATAGTTAACTATGGATATTGAGTATGTATATGCATCCAAGATGTATTTGCATCACATAAAATAAAATTATTTATGAAAATAAAGCGCTCTTAGTTCAGTTCGGTAGAACGCGGGTCTCCAAAACCCGATGTCGTAGGTTCAAATCCTACAGAGCGTGATTCCATTCTTGTTAGATTGAGAATGAGACTGAAATAATGGCATAACAGTCTAATCTAAAGTCTGAATTTGATCTCCTGTTTTTTAGGATTAAAACAAAGAAAAGATATAGGAGGTCAAAAAAAGAGATGTTACTTAATCAAAGATCCAACTGATCACCACGTCGGTATTGTAAATATGCAGTTACAAATAATCCAGCCAAAGTAATAGGAATTAGACCTAACACGATTCCAAATAGAAAAACTTCAATCATTTGAATTTGTTTGAAAGGAAAAAAAGGGGAGGGTAATATCTATCCTTAAATATGAATCTGTATTTACCATGAGTCTCAATCACCAAGAATTGGAAATTTACATAATAAGGAACTATAGAATAGCTAGCATATTCCAAAATTCCAAATTCATCTTCAAATTTCAAATCAAATAAGTCGTATCTTATTCAGACTGATAAAAAGACCTGCGGTTATAGTTAAAACTGCTAGTAGAAAACCGAAATAACTGGTTATAGTGGGCATAAGGAAACTAAATGAAATATGTTCTTTTTATACATATGTTTATAAAGCACTTTCCTAAGTTTCCATTTTTGAGATAAAAATAAGAAAATAAGCAAAAAATACCACTGGAAAGATACAATTGAAAATAATTGATTCATCAATCAATTATTACGGACGAACAAAAAGAAAAATATAGTTTCATAGGCACGAAATCAATTCATCATCTGTGACATCTACCCATCCTGTGATTCCAAATCAACAGATTTATTGATCAACTCGTGAGTTGAGTAAACTAATCTAATGAAAATATTTTCATTTTTTTCTTTCTATTCGAATTAGAATATTTTTTATATTCTATTCTATAGAATTCGATTTCTATTAGAAATCGAATAAAAGAAATAGAAAATAAATAAATATATTATATTATGAATATATAAACAAAAATAAAGAATCAAAACTTTGTTGTTTAACTTCATGCAACTTTGAATTCATATGGAATAAAATAGGAAAAATATCTATGTTGACCCCCTTTTTTTTATTGTATCTAATTTGTTCTATTTTCATTTTTGATTTCTTTTAGAACAAAAGAAGAGAGTGACCTTAGAATGCCCTTTACTTCTTCACTTTGATTTTAACTTAGTAGATTTAGTAATGTGTTCCATTCTTCTAATATCTAGAACGAAAAGAAAAAGGTATTAGATCACTCGAAACTAGGATTCCTCAGTTTTTTTTCTTTTCATCATATTTTATTTATATATAAAGATCGATCCTTGTAATTAAACCAAGAAAGAGCCTTAGCCTTTTTGTGTCTAATACAAGAACAACTAATCTTATTTTGAAGAAAAATGGGATTAGTTCCTCTTTTTAGTATCTATTACTGCTATTATTGTTACTGGACGACTAACCAATTCAATTCTTTAAAATGAAAAAAAAAAGAAGGGGTTCTAACAAAAAAGATCTTCGACAACCACAAAAAGTATATTTCTAGATTTCGCATCTAATTGAATTGTAGAAATTTTATAATTTCCTTCATGAATTATTAGAAACCAATTCATTCGATTCACATTTTAATTGATTCTCAGTTTCTAGTCCAAAG